ATCTCATAAATATGAGTCAGAGATATATGGATATATCCATTTCGTGTCAAAAAGGACCCCTCCCCTTTTTTACCCTTTTTACTTTTACATCGGGTGTTTTAACAAGTCTGATTATCCTTGTCTTTGTTTATGTCTTGGGTTGGAACAAATTACTATAATTCGTCCCCGCCTACGGATTAGTCGACATTTTTCACAAATTTTACGAACAGAAGCTCTTATTTTCATATTTGGCATTCCTCATTTTAATTCTGAATCTATTTTTTGGAAGAAAATAGGTTTCTTGGAATTTTTTATCTCGAATCATCTTCTCACGAAAGGAATGTTGAAGTTGATAAAAACATCTAATCTTTCGAATCCTTATTGCGAAGTCGATAAATTATACGTCCTCTGGTTGAATCATAACGACTTACTTCAATTTTAACTCTATCGCCTGGTAGTATCCGTATAAAACTACGTCGGATCTTTCCCGAAACATAACCTAGAATCATATCTTGATTATCTAAGCGAATCCGGAACATACCGTTGGGAAGGGATTCAGTAATTAAACCTTCATGAATCCATTTTTGTTCTTTCATTCCAGGTAAAGCCTCCTTGAAGTATCAATTGATGGAGGAGGAACGATATTAGACAACCCGCCCCTTTTCTTTTTGTTTTCACAAATAAGAAGTTTCGGACCCAATTCGTATATTAGAAGGATTACCATATATAACACAAAACTTCTCCACCAATTCGTTCTAGTCGAGCCTCTCGGTCTGTCATTATACCTCGAGAAGTAGAAATAATTACAATTCCCATCCCACCTAAAATTCTAGGAATTCGTTGGTAGTTCGAATAGATTCGGAGACCAGGCCGGCTGATCCGTTTTAAATTTAAAAAATTTATATAAGACCTTTTCCTATTCCTTCTATGCCGTAGGGTTAAAACCAAAAAATATTTTTTGGTTTCTTTATGTTTTCTCACGTTTTCGATAAAACCTTCTCGTAAAAGTATTTTAACAATATTTTCAGTGATATTAGTATATGCTATTCGAACCACCCTTTTTCTATCCATATCAGCATTTCGTATAGAAGTTATTATGTCAGCAATAATATCCCTACCCATGGTGAATTAAATTTCTTGGTGCTCCCCAATTTTGATATAATCAACATGTTTTTTTTTTTACTTATTTGTTTATGAATTTAAATTTAAATTAAAGGCATATGCGTGAGACACAATCTACTAAAAATTCTGAATATATTTCTTAATCTCTTTCTTTCAAATACTTTACTATATATAACCAATGGTATTATCTTATTTTAGAAGACCTTACAATACCTCCGGAGCTAATGAAACTATTTTAGTAAAATTTAACTGTCTCAATTCCCGGGCAATTGCACCAAAAATTCGAGTTCCTTTGGGGTTTCCTTCTTGGTCAATGACAACCGCAGCATTGTCATCGTATCGTATTATCATACCGTTATCACGTTTGAGTTCTTTACAAGTACGTACAATTACAGCTCTGACCACCTCTGATCTTGCTAGGGGCATATTTGGCACTGCGTCTTTGATCACAGCAACAATAACGTCACCGATATGAGCATATCGACGATTGCTAGCTCCTATGATTCGAATACACATCAATTCTCGAGCCCCGCTGTTATCCGCTACATTCAAAAGGGTCTGGGGTTGAATCATATCATTTTTTTAGAATCTATTCTTTCAATGCAAAGCAAAGAGTGAAGAAAAAAAAAGAAATATTGTTTGTCCAAAGAAAGAAACCGGCACCTGTTATTGTTTTTTTATCCCCAAGACCTTGACCTTTTTCTGTTGATTTTTTTTATCCCGAAATAATGAATTGAGTTCGTATAGGCATTTTGGACGATGCTATTGAAATCGCCCTTCTGGCTATATTTTCTGTTACTCCACCCATTTCATAAAGTATTCGACCTGGTTTAACAACAGCTACCCAATATTCAGGGGATCCTTTCCCCGAACCCATACGTGTTTCTGCGGGTCTTACTGTAACCGGTTTGTCTGGAAATATACGTACCCATATTTTTCCACCGCGGCGTGCATTTCGTGTCATTGCTCGTCGACCTGCTTCTATTTGTCTAGACGTGATCCAAGCAGGTTCAAGTGCCTGAAGAGCGTATTTACCGAAAGAAATATGATTACCTCGATAAGATATTCCCTTCATTCTTCCTCTATGTTGTTTACGGAATCTGGTTCTTTTGGGGTTATAGTTGATGGTTGGTTCTGAATTCCATCTCTACTACAGAACTGGACATGAGAGTTTCTTCTCATACAGCTCCTCGCGAATAATAAAATTTTAAAAATGTCTATTATTCATTTGTATATCTTGCTTTTTTAGCTAACTAAGCATATTAATATTTCTATTTTATATTTTTAAATTATGTTCTAACAAATATTTGTTTTGTTTTTCTTTTTATCCTATTGGATTGAGCAAAAATTATTGGATTGAGCAAAAATTATCAATCCAAGAAGATAAAGTTTTCACGGG